TTTTGGTCGTATAAATGACAACAAATGGATCACTTTTTCCGATGATTTTTTTGAAAAATGAACTCAATTAATTGATTCATAGCATCTGTTCTTCGATAGTATCTATCGATACTTTCAAGGTTAGAAGACAAAAAAAAGGAATCACTCAATTGGATGACACAATATCTATTTACTATTTATATTTCTTTTTTTTGTCTGTCGACCAGATATCAAGCAAACCCTTTCTAGACTAGTCTAACCTCACTCTATTTATTTTAGTATTTCATCAAAGTTTGAAATTCTTTTATAAGTTCATCGCCTTGATTCTATTTTATCAAAAAAAGGATTCCTTCCCTTTTTTTTGGTTGTCCATTACTTATTATATTATACTTATTTAGTTTAGACTTATTTTATACTTATATTTTATACTTATTATATTATCCTTAATTACTTAATTACTTATTCTAACTTAATTACTTATTCTATTAGAAGTAAATCGAAAAAATAAAAGATTCTGAAAAATCTGGAAAAATCTAAACTAAGAATAGAAATCTTTGACGAACGGGTTCCAGAATTGTTATTATTTCGACACAAGAAAAGGATGTGTAAAATTCCTTTTCTTGTGTCGAAGGCTAGCAAGACCAAGAATACTCCCTGTAATTATTTGTTCCCCTCATTTATCCTTCCTTTCTATTCTCCGCTTACTTATCTTATGATTAGTATCTAATCAAATTGAATTTAGAAAACAAAACCCATTCCGTGACGTTTAAATCTGACAATAGGAATATAATTACACCCCTCCAATTTAGTCCAATTTAGATTGAAAAAAGAAAAAGAAGAGGTAAAGACAAACAGTCTTCTTCACAATATACATATTTTGAATACGGTAAAAGTAATTCCTAGAGAAAGAATATAAACAAGCAAAAGACTTTTCATACTTTTTTTCATCATACCTAACCTAATTGCCAGGAAGAGTTTGTTCTTTTTTAAAAAATTGATGTTGATAAATTCACAGATCTAGAAATTCATTTCGGACAGTTGAACCTTCTCAAACTGTTTCTTTTTAAGAACCAAAAAGATTTGTGCAAAAACAATAGATGCCAAGAAGAACAAAAGGCCTTGGACACGCAGTGGATCTTGAAGTACTATTTCTGCATCCCCCTGACCAAATCCACCCACATTAGGATTAATTGTTAATGGTTGATCGAGTTTGATAGATTCACCCTCTGAAACAAGAAGTTCTGGTCCTGGGGGGATAATATCAACCACTTGATGTCCATCCAATGCATCCGTTATGGTTATTTCGTACCCCCCTTTTTCTTTTCGTATGATTTTGCTTACTATACCTGTTGCCGTAGCATTATAAACTGTATTGTTACTTTTGTTCCCGTCGGGATAAATCTGGCCCCTTCCCCTGTTTCCGCCTACGTATATGGGATATTTTAAGAAATGAACATCCTTATTACTAGCAGGGTCTGGGGAAAGAATAGGAAAGGTGATTTCACTATATTTTTGACCAGGAACAGGACCTATCACAAGAATATTTTTCTTAGCGGGGCGGTAGTTCTGAAAAGACAGATTGCCTATCTTTTCTTTCATCTCGGGCGAAATACGATCAGGTGGGGCTAACTCAAACCCCTCCGGTAAAATAAGAACAGCACCCACGTTCAAAGACCCTTTCTTACCATTAGCAAGAACTTGTTTCAGTTGCATATCATAAGGAATTCTAACAACCGCTTCAAATACAGTATCAGGAAGTACCGCTTGTGGAACCTCAATATCCACGGGTTTATTAGCTAAATGGCAATTGGCACATACAATACGCCCAGTTGCTTCTCGTGGATTTTCATACCCCTGCTGCGCAAAAATGGGATATGCATTTGAAATGGATGCCCCGGTTATTATATAGATCATGAGCGATACGGAAATGGATCGAGTAATCTCCTCCTTTATCCAAGAAAAAGTATTTCTAGTTTGCATGGTCCAATCATTGATCCCGAAAATTTCTACAATAAAATTAGGTAGGTCGCTAGTATAGTTCCCTATCCACGATTCTGCTATTTACTTTTACTGAAAACGGAAAAAAATTACCGAAATAGAGGAGAAATTGTATTCTCCTGATGGGTGAGTAAAGTAAGTACGACTTTGCATGCTTTGCTTATATAGCTTATATAGAAAGTAAGAAAGATTATAATTGAATCTGTGAATCATTTTTCAGTCATTCATTGAATGATAAATAACTACAAGTGACGGAGATACACGATTTAAATAACGAAAGATCCAATATTTAAAAATTGTATCTAGAATGACTGGAAAGGTAGAAACAAGACCGGATATAATTTGATCATTATGAGAAAATCCAAAATCTTTGTAAATATAGCCAATCATTAGTTCCCAACCGTGGGGCGAATGGAATCCGATACATAAATCTGTTAATAAAAGAATAGAAAAAGCTTTTATTGTGTCGCTTAAATTATATAGGAATTCTTGAACCCAAGAGTTAAGAATAAGAAGTTCTTCATTCCCCAAAATAGAATAACCACTTAGAATAACGAAACAGATTAGATTTGTCGAGAAGTGCAAAATCATATGGATACGCTCCTCATTGTGCATCTTGATCAATTGGATCGTTTCTTTGTGGATTCCTATACGAAGTTTTTGTAGATGTGTTTCCGGGTATTCTTTTATCATTTCATCCAACAGGAAGAGTTCCTCTACTTCTATGAATTGTTCTAGAATACTCTTTTCTTGAATATCATTCAAAAAGGTTTCGGATTGACTAGTATTCCACCAATTAGTAATCCAAGATTTCAGACTTTTATTAAATGAGAGAGAGATCCACCAGGGCAAAAATACTATAGATGCAAGATATAGAAGGGGAGTGAATGCTTTCTTTTTTGCCATTTTTTCATCTGTGAATTGTTAATGAACCCACCTCATTCGTTGACTTTATGTGATCTAATCTTTCTATCAAGCATGCCTTTCATTATAGTTATATTATAAGGTAGGGGCTCACGAATCTATTCTCTGTTTTTTTTATTCAGTGCTTAGTCCTTGAATCTAAAAAGAATACAGAAATAGAAAATAAGAATCCACTTTGAATTCGAATGTTCCAATGAAATATATATATATTATTGTTATATTGATATTGTTTACAAATATCTCAATTGATCAAATTCGAAGCAATTGCCCTCTTTTGTTTTGATAACTGTCCGAAAGAAGCGCTTCAAAGAATAAAGGCTGTTCTATTCAGATTTTGAGACGAAGGAGCGCCCTATCTATATCAAGATCGCACTCAAATATGTCAAAATTTGCGTGGGTTATCTAAACTATATATAGACTAGAGTCCAGGAATAATTGAAAAAAAAAAATGATGAAAAATATTATGCTGATCAAAAATGAGTGACAAAAAAAGACAGAAAAGTTACCATTACGTTTATCATTATGTTATAAGAAAGAAATCCACTTGTTTAGTTCTTATTGTTTAGTTCTTAAGGAGCACAAAAGAAAGGATAAAATAAAAGGGGAAGGGCCGATTGACAAAAGTATAGAAAATTTACAAGATATGATCTATCTGTATCTAACGTATCAACTACAAATATTGAAAATAAAAAGCGAAAGTCTTTATTTTGAAATATTTTAATTTATTTTGAAATACTTTAATATATGAATGAGATGAATCCATTATTTCGATTTCTTGCTTGTTTTGTTACTCAATTAAGTTGAGTGGTTTTACATTTATAGACGCATAAAAAACAATTTTTGTGGACAAAAAAAACGGTTTTTTTATGTTATGACTCTTCCGTATATGTCTGCTTTGGTTCGAATCAGCATTCTGAAGAAACTTCAGTTTAGTTCTGCTATAGAAAAAAGAGGATTCTTGACTTGAGTTTTTTTCTCCCGGCGAGAAAGCATTTATTCTGCAATTCATTTCAAAAGACTTCAATCGGTACACGCAAAAAATAGGCCAATTCAGCAGCTTTTTGCTCAATTTCTCGCGGAGTCAAATTCTCATCAGTACGAGTCAAGGGAACGGCCCCCTGGCCTCTGATTTCCATATAAAGGACACGGCGAGCATAAATACCCTCTTTAACTTCTATTCTGATGGACTGAATATCTTTCATAAGGAATCGTAGAAAGATGCGACGATTTTTTCCAGGAAAACCCCAACGAAAAATACATACTATTCCCTCTTTTCTATCGAATCGATCATAACCACTGCCTACATTCCAAAAAATCGTGCACCACAAATAGGAACTAATAAAGAGGCCTGCGATCCCATAGAAAGACATCACGATTCCTTGTGGAAAAAAAACTATTTGCTGAGACGGAAATAAAGATATCAAATTCCTACCAAGATAACTAGAAGTTCCAACTAATAAAAACCCTAATGAACCAAAAAAAAGGATAAAGGCCCAGCAGAAATTGCTTATTTTTCGAGACCCCACTATAAATTCTATCCATATAGATTCTGATCGCCAACTCATACATACTAGATCCAGTTGCATTTTATTGGAATTGAGAGAATAACCAAAAAAATTCGACTTTACTTTTTTTGTTTCCGAAGTAACTCTCATCAACTAGTACTATTTTGATATGAACTTTTAGAAGGAATTCATCAAATTGCTTAGATCTAAAATCATTCCCTTTATAGGATCCCCTATACAGATCTACTAGATATATAGACTTTAATTTCATACATCCGCGATCCACTTGCTATAATTCATTTAACCCTATATCATGTTTACGTATGCATAAGAGGAGCTTTTTCATTTATGTTCGGTTCGGGGAAGCCGGATGTTATACAATATTCTACTAAATAGGTATCCGTGGCATCTAAGTCTTGAAAAAAAAAAATAGATAAGATTTGGTTTTGGCCCCTATCGAATCTAAAAAATCTTAGTTTTTTGAACATACAAAGATAAAGAAGCCATTGCAATTGCCGGAAATACTAGGCCTACTAAAGGCACAAAAATAGAGGGAAAGCTGCTGAAAGTTGTCATAAAATGGGTACCTCAATTTAATATTTGTACCTGTTATTGTTATATTGTTAGTTAGAAATATATCTTATAATGATTATATTATAATTCGTATATTATACTAAGTATATCTAAATACTAAGTATATCTAAGCGAGTTTATATATCTAATAAGTGCAAGGAATGTAGAATTAAATAAAAGGACTTGCCCATCTTTCTAAATCAAATAAAATAGGTGTATGATAAGATAATCCACTTTCTTTATTATCTTACTTTATTCTTACTTTTCTTATTATTATTATTCTATTGTTCTTGTCTTCTAATTTGAATTTCTAATTTGACTTTTTGAATTTAATAAAGAAAGAGTTTATTACAAATTGTCGAAAGATTAGATTCGTTTTATTTGTCTCTCCAAATTCGAATTTCATTTCACAGAAGGAAAAATTCGCTTTTTATCTTGTTGATTTTTTATCTTGTTGATAGAGGTTTACTCATTAGTAATATCGGATAATAATAATTATCTACATAATTCGTTTTTCGACAATTCCATTTTATGTTTATGTCACAAAGTCAAAGCCCGCGTAATGGGCTTTGACTTTGATTCTGATAAACTAACTAACTACCTTTTCACTACAAAGAAAATAATTGAACTTAAGACTCTACTTGATTGAATTTTGATTCAAAGGAAAAAAACCGTGGAGCTGAACTAACTCACTCAGAACACCTTTTAAAAGATTACGTGGTACGATTAGATCGAATAAACCCTTATGGAATAAATATTCAGCCGCCTGTGAACCTTCAGGTATTGTTTTATTCAATGTTTGCTCAATTACTCTTTTACCCGCAAATGCAATATAGGCATTGGGTTCAGCAATAATGATATCCCCCAACATACCAAAACTCGCGGTCACTCCACCAGTAGTAGGAGATGTAAGAATTGATACATAAAATAACTTTTTATTTGATTGATAATCATATAAAGCGGAAGATATTTTAGCCATTTGCATCAAGCTCAAACTTCCTTCTTGCATGCGTGCTCCTCCGGAAGCACACACTAGAATAAGAGGTAAAAAATTATTGGTAGCATATTCGATCAAACGGGTGATTTTCTCGCCTACTACGGATCCCATACTACCCCCCATAAACTGAAAATCCATAACCCCGATTGCCATAGGAATACCGTTTAGTTGACCTGTGCCTGTTTGAATAGCCTCAGTTAATCCTGTCTTTCTTTGATAAAAATCAATACGATCTTTATAAAGCTCTTCTTCAGACTGAAATTCAATGGGATCCAGAGAGATCATGTCTTCATCCATAGGACCCCAAGTGCCTGGATCAATCGAAAGTTCGATTCTATCTGAACTACTCATTTTCAAATGATATCCACATTGTTCACAAATATGCATTTTTGGCTTAAGCAATTTCTTATAATTTAATCCATAACAATTTTCACATTGAACCCACAAATGCTTGTATAGATCGAGATCATTAGAACTTTCTTTTAGAGTTAAATCATTACCATTTTCCCGAGTTATTATATCGAAATTCTTGTCTTCACTACTATTTCCACCTTCGCCGCAAATGTAATTAGAAATATAACTATCATTGGAATTGTCACTACCACTTAAAATTGAACTATCAATACAGATTTGAGAACGAAGATAAGAGTCAATACAACTATTAATGTGATTATTCCAACTATAGTTAGTATCATACAAGTTAAAATCATAGTGGGGATCATCATTTTTCGATCCATTATTCATATAACTAGAATTACGATAACTATAAAAAAAACTTTCTAGTTCACTCAAAAAAGAATGATCATTGTTAATCTCAAAAATTTGATTTTCACTATCAAAATATATGGAATAACTATCCTGATTACTATCCCTAATTAAAAAGGTGTCATCAGAAATGAAATTCCGAATGTCTTTGACGCCAACTAAATGATCAACCTTACTGGAATAACTAGAGCTGTCACTACAATCATGAATGTTTTTATCCATATCATTTCTAGCCGGGTCTTCGTTTACACTAGTATTTTCAATAGGACCAAGGCTATCCATTGATTTACTTAGCCCACATCTGTATTCTAATTCCCCCTTAGACAAGATCAAATTGAACCATGATTTTTCCATAGAGCTTTCTTGCCTCTATTTACACGAAAATACAATAGATGAATAGTCATTCGATGAAAAATCAATTGAATATTTTCATTTTATTTCCTATCAGAATACGCATACTAGATACAATCACTAGGGTTATTAACGAACAATGAGTGAATATTGAAGGAAACAATTCCTAGCAGTTCATTATATATGATAGAGCTCTTTTTTCTTTTCAATTAGAAATATCAATTTTCAATTAGAAATAGTGATTTCCCCATGTTGTGTAAAATTTGCACTGAAAAAAAGGAAAAAAGAAATTTTTCTTCTATCCTCCTATGAAGAGACTTTTTCGTAAAATCTCGTCTACTAATACAATAAGTTTCTATTCAAACACGGAACCAAAAGGACAACATACAGGATGGGTAGAAGAAGTTG